AGTAACCCAAGTCAATTCACGAGGTTTTTTAAAACCACCAGTGAGATACACACGAAATACGTGCAGAATCATCATTAGGACCATCATACTTGCCGACCATCGATGAACTGATCGGATTAACCAACCAAAGTTAGCTTCAGTCATTATATATTGAACAGAAGCAAAAGCCTCTGTAACGGTTGGACGATAATAAAAAGTCATAGCAAATCCCGTAGCTACTTGTACTAAAAAACAAGTAAGCGTAATTCCTCCTAGACAATAAAATATGTTGACGTGAGGAGGAACATATTTACTAGTTATATCATCTGCAATTGCCTGAATCTCAAGACGTTCTTCGAACCAATCATAGATTTTATTGAGATAGGTAAAACAAGGAGACCCCCCCCGAGAACCGTATATGAAAATTTCATCTCGTACGGCTCAAACATAAACACCCCAATACTATAGTTCTAACGGATGTGTGGAATAGAAAGTTTAAAATTTATGAATTCTATGCATTCCTTTTTTTTTTTCTTAAGATATGTAAAGAATAAAAAACACGAAAACTATTCTTTGTGGTTATAATGCCAAAAAATCAAGTCGGCTCATTCGTCTCTATATTGATCATTATAGGCCTCTTGAATCTTCTATTTACCTATTTTCTTTGTTGTTATTTATGTGTAATGCAGCTTTACTGTTGTTTTTTTATTGATAGGAATTCTCTTGTTAAGACCCTATGAATCGATTAAAACCTCAGATTCATACTAGAACCACGACGATTCAATAAAACCTTCTCAAAATAAGTCCCAAAATTCCCTGAGTAAGAACCGTTGGATGATCACTTATTCAATGACTAGATCTAATGACGAAAAATCAAAAGAAATCTTTGTCCTTTGATCAAAATAAGTCTAAACGGAAGTTTGAAAGAAAAAAATTTTTCTATTTATAACTTCTAACTCTTTAAAATTTTTCCGGCCACGAGGTCTGACTATTAAGTATGAATCATAGTTCTAATACTTTGTAATGTAATCTATTTCATATATTCCGTGCTCCAGATACAAAAATGAATATCCGACGAAGTAAAACCATCTCTATCAAGATGACAGATCTATTCTCTGTACTAGCCATAGGATCAATTATAACAAGTCACACACTCATATTCCGGAAATACAGAAAAAAGAAATTCCACGGTCGAACTACCAAAATAGACTGGGATAAAAATCAGAAAACTAAATGCTTCACTTTGTATTGAAAAAGCTAGTTAATGGTTCTTGTAAATTTAATTCATTAAATCTAATTCATTGAAATTCCATCTAGTAAAATGGAAGAATTATAAATCTCCAAAATAATAGATAGAAATACTGCAAATAGAGCCATTGCGAGACCCATCAAAGGAGTAGTTCCCCAACCAGGAGCTACTTTACCATATTCTGAATTCAATGGTTTCAATAAACTCCCAGCATTAGTTCGTTTGGGGCGACCAGATCTAGAACTACCCTCAACGGTTTGTGTAGCCATAATATTTTATATTCATTAAGATCTGTTGACTTTGTATACCATTCCGTTGTAAATAAATGATCTTATCATAGATCCATTGTGGTCTTAAAACTACATAATGTCTTAAAACTATATAATAATGGAAACAGCAACCCTAGTTGCCATCTTTTTATCTGGGTTACTTGTAAGTTTTACCGGGTACGCCTTATATACTGCGTTTGGGCAACCCTCTCAACAACTAAGAGATCCATTCGAGGAACACGGGGACTAGTCGAAGTAACGATCCTCCCAATAGTGGGAGGATCATTATTTTCAATTGAGATAATGAAAAATCATTTCACCATTTTACTTTTTAGTTGGAACTTTAGGCGGTTCGCGAAAAAAGATAGCGAAAAAAATTATTCCTAGAGTTGAGACTAAAAGGAATGTATAAACCAATGCTTCCATAGATTCGATCGTGGTTTACAATTATAGCTTCCATAGCTGTTTATTTTGGACCGTCTCCTGGATAAAGAAAGAACAAAAGTCAAAGAAAAGGCCAAATGTCAAATCAAGATTTATCCAGTACCCCAACCCTATAGTCAGTCAAATAAAATAAAAACGAAAGGTAACAAAGCAATATGTATCAAACCCCCTGTCTTCTTGTAGTTGGATCTCCAAGTTTTTGGAATGCCCCAAATTCCACTTGAGCATCTAAATCTGGATCAATACCAGCAAAAACATCTCTAAATAGGGTTCTAGCACCATGCCAAATGTGTCCGAAAAAGAAGAGCAAAGCAAACGAAGCATGCCCAAAGGTAAACCAACCCCTTGGACTGCTACGAAAAACACCATCGGATTTCAAAGTAGCACGGTCTAATTCAAAAATTTCACCCAATTGAGCACGTCTAGCATATTTTTTCACAGTAGCAGGGTCACTATAACTGACTCCATTTAGTTCGCCGCCATAGAACTCAACAGTTACACCTACTTGTTCGACACTATATTTTGATTCTGCCCGTCTAAAAGGAACATCAGCTCTAACAATTCCGTCCCCATCGACCAAAACAACTGGAAATGTTTCAAAAAACGTCGGCATACGACGTACAAAAAGTTCATGCCCCTCTTTATCTCTAAAGATAGGATGTCCTAACCACCCAACAGCTATTCCATCCCCGTTGTCCATTGAACCCGCTCTGAATAATCCCCCTTTTGCCGGATTATTACCGATATAATCATAAAAAGCTAGTTTTTCAGGAATTTTAGACCAAGCTTCAGATAAACTTTGATTTTCGGCTAAGCCAGCACCAATTCTTCGATATATTTCTTGTTGGAAATATCCTTGATCCCATTGATAGCGCGTCGGACCAAACAATTCAATCGGGGTAGTTGCTGAACCATACCACATAGTTCCAGCAACTACAAAAGCTGCAAAAAAGACAGCAGCAATACTACTGGAAAGGACGGTTTCAATATTTCCCATACGTAACCCTTTGTATAGGCGTTGGGGCGGACGAACACTAAGATGAAATAGGCCTGCCAATATGCCTAAGGTCCCTGCTGCAATATGGTGAGAAGCTATTCCTCCCGGAACAAAAGGATCAAAACCTTCCACACCCCACGCTGGATTTACGGCCTGTACCCTTCCAGTTAATCCATAAGGATCGGACACCCATATTCCAGGGCCATACAATCCTGTTACATGAAATGCACCAAAACCAAAGCAAGCCACCCCTGAGAGAAATAAATGAATTCCAAAGATTTTAGGCAAATCCAAAGAGGGTTTTCCTGTACGTTCATCAGTAAATATTTCTAGATCCCAATACACCCAATGCCAGATAGCTGCCAAAAAACACAAGCCAGAAAACACAATATGTGCCCCGGCCACACCTTCGTAACTCCAAATACCCGGATTCGTTACAGTCCCTCCTGTGATACTCCAACCGCCCCACGAATTCGTTATTCCTAAACGAGTCATGAAGGGTATAACGAACATACCCTGTCTCCACATTGGATCAAGAACAGGATCAGAGGGATCAAAAACGGCTAATTCGTATAGAGCCATCGAACCGGCCCAACCAGCAACCAGAGCTGTATGCATTATATGGACAGCAATCAAACGACCCGGATCATTCAATACGACGGTATGAACACGATACCAAGGCAAACCCATGGAAATACCCCTTTATCAACGAAAAATAGACACAATGTAACTTTATTGCATTGAAAAAAGCTATGCTATGGACCCCCTTTTTTAGGGGATTCTCTCGGGGAAAGCATTAATATTTGTTTGATGCTTTGCGTAATAATTACTTTTAGTAATAATGAAACTTTTTTGTTCGTAGGAACAAAAAGAAGCAGATCTATTCTATACCCGATAAGTAACAATACGCAATGGTAAGGGGTTGATACCATTTTATATGGGTGAATCTATATATATTTGTTCATCATTCAAAGGACTCATTTGGAAGAATTTTCCTTAATTCATTTTGTCTTCTTTTTTTTTTTTTATTTTATGAACTTAGTCAATCTATGGATAAAATGGGATAATAAAATCAATAGCATTAGGCCACTAAACCCACTGTTACGCTTTCACATCAAAGTGAGATATAGTACTTAATTTTTCTTTTATTTAATGCCTATTGGTGTTCCAAGAGTACCCTTTCGAAGTCCTGGAGAGGAAGATGCATTGTGGATTGACGTATAGTGCGACTTGTCAGATATATTGGGCATACGGTATTTCCCCGTTCTCTTCCCCGATCGAGATATTCCCTCTTTCGCCCGAGAAAGATTGATTCAATTATCAAAAATTTGGAGCGTGAAGTGCAATTAGATCCATTTTTTAGGGAGGGTATACGGATTAATATTATCAATTAGAATAATTTATGGTTGGCTTGGTTAGACCAATTAAATGAAGTATCCAGGCTCCGTTTAGAAAAAAACCAATTGGTAATAAATATATTTAATATATTTATGATTACGACTTAATATCATATTTATATCATATTTTAGTTATTTCGATTTATTTAGATATTTAGAAATAAAAGTGATGCTAATCAATCGAGTAATATGATGAATGCGTTGAATATTTGTTGGAAGACATGAAATGAATAAAAAAAAATAGGGAAGTCGTAGCAAAAGGACGTGGTATTGGGGCATTTGTCCTATATGTACAAATCCAAATCGGGCGGATCTTTACGCGGAGTAGAGCATAAACCTAAAAAAATTGAAGAAGCCCAGTCAGGAACAAGAAAATTACATCGCGATTAAAATTGTATCTCGATGAAACAATACATCAATGAGAAGTTAGTCAGATAAGCTTAGCAATTTTTTTAGATAAACAAAACAGGCCAAAACTAATCTTTCGTGAAAAATGAAAGAAAAGTCCATTTTATCTATTTTATTTTTATTAAGTTAAGTTATAAGTTAAAAAACCTGTTATGAAAAAAAAAGCTAGAATCTACACATTGATTCTCTTTTTTCATGATTTTTGTTGAACCGTATGCATCAAAAGGTGCATGTACGGTTTCTAAGGGATACCATTTTATCCCAATCAACCGACTTTATCGAGAAAGATTACTTTTTTTAGGCCAAGGAGTTGATAGCGAGATCTCGAATCAACTTATTGGTCTTATGGTATATCTCAGCATAGAGGATGATACCAAAGATCTTTATTTGTTTATAAACTCTCCTGGCGGGTGGGTAATACCCGGAGTAGCTATTTATGATACTATGCAATTTGTGCGACCAGATATACAGACAATATGCATGGGATTAGCCGCTTCGATGGGATCTTTTATTCTTGTCGGAGGGGAAATTACCAAACGTCTAGCATTCCCTCACGCTCGGCGCCAATGAGTTTTTTATTTGATTTGAGAGAAAAAAGAAAACTATGCCTTCGCTCTATATGAATATTTAAGTAATAATAGCATGGCACTTCGAATTCGATATGAGAAATGTTTTTTATTTAAACCGTTAGATTACGTATCGAAAGAGTAGTATGAGATAAAAAGGCATTTTCGAGTTTAGTCAATCCGTCGGGAGGCCTATTTCAGCGTCACAAACTTTTTTGTTTTCACACCAGGGGGCTAACAATATTTAGGTTATAAAAGAATATAAAAATAAATCTTGTTTTTTTATTTGAAAAAAAAAAAGAAACTTTGGGATTGCTAAATAACAGACGAAATAAATATATAAAGCAACGGAACCATCATAGTATTTTTATAGTATTTTTGAACTACTACAAAAGGAAGGGCGGTTATTGGATTATTTACCAACCTGAGTCTGATAGACTCTATCATTTTTTTTTCTATTTCTTCAATGTAAGTAAGGTAAAAGTAAATTCCATTATAGAGCCGTATGCAATGCGCAAAAAATGCCTGTACGGTTGTTCAATTATATCTTTTTTGATTAGTCTTTATCTACTCACCTTTCACTTTCATCATGCGAGTATAGAAGAAACATTTTTTATGTTATATCATAGATTATATCATCAGGGTAATGATCCATCAACCCGCTAGTTCTTTTTATGAGGCACAGACGGGAGAATTTGTCTTGGAAGCGGAAGAGCTGCTGAAGCTGCGCGAAACCATTACAAGGGTTTATGCCCAAAGGACAGGCAAACCCTTATGGGTTGTATCCGAAGACATGGAAAGAGATGTTTTTATGTCAGCAACAGAAGCCCAAACTCATGGAATTGTTGATCTTGTAGCGACTGAATAAAAAAAAACAAGGATTTCACATGAATTCGTGATTTGATATTTTATCTTCTTACCGAATTTACTATTCTATTTATATCTATTACTATTCTATTTATAAATTTCTTAATATAGAAATTTAGAATATAGAAAAAAAAAGAATTTCTAAGGATCCGGTTAAGATCGATCTAAACCAGCCCATTATATATATATGATTCAACATGCCAACTATTAAACAACTTATTAGAAACACAAGACAGCCAATCAGAAATGTCACGAAATCCCCCGCTCTTGGAGGATGTCCTCAGCGACGAGGAACATGTACTAGGGTGTATGTGCGACTCGTTCAGACCGTGGACTAGGATAAAAGAAAGAAAACAATTGATCCAGTATCACCAATCCGTACCAGTGAGTAGGATAGAATGGACGAACTCCATTGAATATTCAATAACTTAAAAAAAAAGATCTATCCTTCGATTGGGGTATCAAATGTATGGTTCCCGTTGGTGCAAATCCAATCACCTCAATTTTAAATTTAAGATGAGAAAGGATTCCCCATTGATAGCAAATGGTATTCATTAAGCAGGGGAAATCTTATTTTAAAAAGTCAAAATTTTAGGCCTTATTCTTGAAACAACGGACTAATAGGGTCAGCTACTCAGCAAATCTTCATAATTAAATACCGTTACTGTATAAATAGATCTCGTTGTGAAAGACCTAGTACTAGATAATTTTTGGTAGAGCCAAAGGATGTGAACTGTACAAGTTAACAATAACATTCATTAAATGAAGGAAGGGCTCCGGTGTATAGAGAGGACCTCGCCGTTTAAGAAGTAACCATAGAAACGATGGAACCCACTAGAATCTATTTTTATTTATTACTTTTTATTTACTATGTGTTTTTGATACCTAGTATCAATACAATTTTTATTTCTATTTTATTTCTAGGCGAAATGCCTAAAAAAAAATCGTGGTCGGGAAGGTTAGAGTAGCAAAAGCCATTGGAATTTTTATTTTATACATTGGAAGAATCCGTTTTGTTATTAATAGACTAGGACACGGGAAGGGAATAACTGAAAGAAAGGAAATCAATTAGTTATTCATCAAAGTTTCATTTATTCAATGACCAGAATTAAACGAGGGTATATAGCTCGAAGACGTAGAACAAAAATCCGTTTATTTGCATCAAGTTTTCGCGGGGCTCATTCAAGACTTACTCGGACTATTACTCAACAGAAAATAAGAGCTTTGGTTTCGGCTCATAGGGATAGGGGTAGACAAAAGAGAGATTTTCGTCGTTTGTGGATCACTCGTATAAATGCAGTAATTCGAGACAATAAAGTATACTTTAGTTATAGTAGATTAATAAACAATCTGTACAAGAAACAGTTGCTTCTTAATCGTAAAATACTTGCCCAAATAGCTATATTAAATAAGAGTTGTCTTTATATGATTTCCAATGAGATCATAAAATAAAGAGATTGAAAGGAATCCGTTGGAATGGTTTAAACGGAGTTCCCTGGAAAATGAACTCTGGGAAGGTAGAGTAGAAATTAGTATAATAAAATATGAAATCGTCATCAAAATGAAGAAACACGTTCAATAAAAAGTATTTCTTATACTTCCCCTATTTTTTTTTTCAAATGACACGACAATCAAATCTGGATTTCCTATTTTTAGAAAAAAAAGCGTCAATCCACATTTGAGTTTGGATTGGAATTTTTTTGATTCAATTCAAGAGTCATCCTATTTTTTTCTGGTTCGAAGACCCGGAGTTCTAGTGGTTGATTCGCTTCTTTCAAATTGTTTCTCATTATTAAGAAAAGGTAACGGAGATAAAATACGAGCTTGTTTTATAGCAATAGTAATTAATCGTTGTTGTTTTAAGGTCAATCGATTCACTCGTCTAGATAATATTTTTCCTTGTTCGCTAATAAATCGACTAATTAAACTCATGTTTCTATAATCAATTCGATCCCCCGATTGAATCGGAGGCAAACGCCTACGAAAAGATCGCTTGGATTTCAGAAAGATTCGCTTGGATTTATCCATGGTTTGTTTATTCCTTATCCTAAAGAAAAGACCCGAATCCTATTTCTTAATTATCCATCACAGTTGATCTGATCGAAATAGGATTTGGTTTGTTTATATTTAAATTAATATATATTAGATATATCTAATATGTCATTTTTAATCTTCCTTGGAACGGAAAACTGACACACGAGTGACCGGTTCGATCTATTTCTTTATCTCCCCGTGAATCGTATGTTTGTAACAACAGGGACAGAATTTTTTCAATTCCAATCGACTAGGCGTATTATGTCGATTCTTTTGAGTAATATATCTGGAAATGCCCGTTGATTCCTTATTAACACGATTTCGAACACAACTGGTACATTCCAAAATCACCGTTACTCGGACATCTTTACCCTTGGCCATGAGCCTCCTTTGGTTTTTGATTCATTCAATTCTTTAATTTTCCGATCCGAAATGAGGAAGAAGAAAGGAACAAAAAAAAACAGGTAACTCTAAATCTAATTATGAAAGAAAGATTTCGTTGCAATAAATCAATATAAATCAATATAGTAAAAATAACAATATAGTAATAAATTAAGTAATATAATGATTTCTAGCTATATTACTAGATTTAGAATTTTAAATTGCCGAACAGCATTTCATTTTTATTTAAGTATCTTGTATGATATTGTTGCCCCAACCATCACATTTCACTCTATTTTTTATTAATTTTATTAAAATTTGAGCCTGGCCCGAGTTACTAGTTTCAACGAGGGGACCCCCCCCCCTTTTTTTTTTTCGAATATATATTCGAAAAAAAAAAGAAGGGAAGGGATTAGTTACAGATATTTGATTCTATCTCTAATCCTTTCCCCCCCCCCTACCATAGCAATAACAAGAATTAAAAAAAGGGGAATATCAACGCATCCGGAAAAAAACGATTGATCTCTATCAATAAACCTGCTAAAGATCCGAACCATAGAGTACTTACTACCGGTGCCACGGAGAGATATGTTTTTAGATCTCGCATTTTAAATTCTCCTCCTTCTTTATTATTTCTAATATATAATGGTAATACATATATAACCAGATGTGTATATGTACTTAATGATTGGCCACTTTTATTTATACGCGGAATCCCTAATTCAAGTTGAAATGTACAAAATAAATTGTACTCTTTTATTTAATCTTAAAAGAAATTTAATCTTAAAAGAAATAAATATGCGCCTTTAGGCTAGAAATTTGCGAAAAATACTCATTTTTTTACAGGATCTCATATTTATTTCATACTTTAATATAATAGAAATAGAATTATATAATAGAAATATAATAGAAGTCCTTTACTATTTTTATTTAGTATAATTCTATTTATTTGAAACCAAAACGAAGAAATGACAAGATATTTATCTATATCAATGGAAGAAATAAAGATATGGAAAACAAAACCGGGATTCTCTACAATGACACTGTAGACCAATTGAAAGGGATGTAGCGCAGCTTGGTAGCGCGTTTGTTTTGGGTACAAAATGTCACGGGTTCGAATCCTGTCATCCCTACCTATTACTTCTCTTCTGAACAGTAACGGGGAAGATCGATTAAAAGAAAATTGGATATCCATAAGAAATCTTTAATTTTTTGATAGTATATATCCAAGACATATTGGGGTCACAAAATATTCTTTGTGATAATAAAGCGCTCTTAGTTCAGTTCGGTAGAACGTGGGTCTCCAAAACCCGATGTCGTAGGTTCAAATCCTACAGAGCGTGATTCTGTGTTCTTGTTAGTCACGCTAGGTCAAAATTACCACCTAAAAAATTAAACCAATCTAATTT